GTGTACATAACTCGATGGTTATTTTCTACCAACCACAAAGACATTGGAACGCTCTATTTTATTTTTGGTGCTTGGGCAGCTATAGTTGGTACGGCCATAAGCCTCTTAATTCGTGCAGAATTATCCCAACCCGGGTCATTATTAGGGGACGATCATTTATACAATGTAATCGTTACAGCCCACGCATTTGTTATGATTTTCTTTATGGTTATGCCTGTAATAATCGGTGGCTTCGGAAATTGGTTAGTACCAATAATGATCGGAGCACCTGATATAGCATTTCCTCGTATAAACAATATAAGTTTTTGGATATTGCCTCCGTCATTCTCCTTATTGCTTGCCTCTTCTGCTGTTGAAGCAGGAGTAGGGACAGGGTGAACAGTCTACCCTCCCCTAGCAGGCAATATTGCGCATGCTGGTGCGTCAGTAGACTTAGCTATTTTTTCTTTACATTTAGCCGGAATTTCGTCTATCCTAGGAGCAATCAACTTCATCACAACCATCCACAATATACGTGCAAGCGTTGAATGAAATCGCGTTCCACTTTTCGTGTGGTCCATTTGAGTAACTGCTTACCTATTACTTCTTTCCCTACCAGTTCTAGCGGGAGCGATCACAATGCTTCTGACCGACCGAAATATCAACACCACATTCTTTGACCCTTCAGGAGGGGGAGATCCTATTCTGTATGAACATTTGTTTTGATTTTTTGGGCATCCAGAAGTTTACATTTTAATTCTTCCTGGATTTGGAATAATCTCACATATTATTATCCATTACGCAGGTAAATTACGTTCTTTTGGTTATTTAGGAATAACTTGAGCCATGTTTACCATCGGACTCTTAGGATTTTGGGTATGAGCCCACCATATATTTACCGTTGGGATAGATGTTGATACGCGAAGTTACTTTACTGCTGCTACTATAGTAATCGCCGTACCTACAGGAATTAAGGTCTTTAGCTGGTTAGCTACACTAGCAGGTTCCAAGCAAATTAAATGAGAGACACCTTTGCTCTGAGCACTGGGGTTCATCTTCTTGTTCACTATTGGGGGACTCACAGGTATTGTGCTTGCCAATTCATCCTTAGATATCGTACTTCACGATACTTATTACGTAGTAGCACATTTCCACTATGTTCTATCAATAGGAGCCGTATTTTCTATTTTAGGCGGATTGACCTATTGATTTCCTTTATTTACTGGATTTACACTAAAAGAATCTCTAGCTAAAATCCACTTCTTCGTAATATTTGTAGGTGTTAATCTGACCTTTTTCCCTCAGCACTTCCTAGGCCTAGCGGGAATACCGCGACGATATTCTGACTACCCTGATGCCTACACTGTGTGAAACGTAGTTTCATCCTTGGGATCTATCATTTCGCTCGGATCAGTAGTTTTCTTTTTATTCCTAATCTGAGAAGCATTTGCTGCCCAACGAAAAGTTATCCCAGCCAGTCATACAACACACGCCGTGGAGTGACTCATGGGATGTCCTCCACTATTCCATACTCACGAGGAACTACCTTTCATCTCTAAGAAGATCTAATTCTAGTTTTGAATATGATATTTAATAAACCTTAATGACAGGATATCAAACTCACCCATGGCATTTAGTCGAACCAAGCCCTTGACCTCTCGTGGGGGGCTCAGCAGCATTTACCCTTACAGTTGGACTAGTTATATGATTTCACTACAATTCAATAGTCCTTTTAGCAGTAGGCTTAATTTTAATAGTTATAACAATAATTCAATGATGACGGGATGTAGTTCGAGAGGCAACCTTCCAAGGTTGCCACACCTCCTATGTTATAGCCGGCTTACGACGAGGCATAGTGCTATTCATCTTATCAGAAGTTTTCTTTTTTCTAGCTTTCTTTTGGGCTTTCTTCCACAGCAGCCTAGCACCTACCGTTGAAGTAGGAGTTACTTGACCACCAGCAGGAATCCACCCCTTAAATGCCTTTGCTGTTCCCTTACTTAACACAGCCGTACTCTTGAGCTCAGGAGTTACAGTCACATGGGCTCACCATGCCTTATTAGATGGGAACCGTACAGAAGCAATTCAAGCACTAACATTTACAGTAATTTTAGGCCTTTATTTTACGGGCCTACAGGCATGAGAATATTATGAAGCACCCTTTACTATCGCAGACGGAATCTATGGGTCTACATTTTTCGTGGCTACGGGGTTTCACGGCCTTCACGTTATCATCGGTTCTACTTTCTTGCTTGTATGTTTAATCCGGCAATACCTCTACCACTACACCTCTTCTCACCACTTTGGCTTTGAGGCAGCCGCTTGGTATTGACACTTCGTCGACGTAGTATGATTATTTCTTTACGTTTGTATCTATTGATGAGGGTCCTAGAGATACCGTATCAACATGCTAAGCCTCACGCAAGCAGTTGGAATTGCTTCAATTTTAGTAATCCTATTACTTCTAATTAGCCTAAACCTCCCCAACTCTTACCCAGATAATGAAAAGCTGTCGGCCTATGAATGCGGCTTTGACCCAATAGGCAATGCTCGACTACCTTTCTCCTTACGATTTTTCCTAGTAGCCATCTTGTTTCTCCTATTTGACCTTGAAATCGCCCTTATCCTACCTTACCCTTTAGGGCTTGCATATGGCACAACCCTTTTCTTCAACTTTTGAATAATCACTCTCTTGATCATTGTTTTAACCCTAGGGTTAATATACGAATGACTTAAAGGAGGCCTTGAATGAACAGAGTAGAAATAATCCGGAAACAAGAGGTAATTTAAACCTCTGTCTATTGGTTTCAAGCCAATTGCATGTTCTCTGCCACATTTCCAAATCATGCTAGAAATATTAGGTTATCTCAAACTTACAGCTTGTCAGACTGTAAATCTCATTCATTATGAGATATTTCGATGGCAACGTCTGCACAACTAGGCCTCACAGATGCAGCATCACCCGTAATAGAAGAAATAATTTATTTCCATGACCATGTTATATTAGTACTTGTTTTAATTACCTGCTTAATTTTCTATGCTATAATAGTTCTCATAACCTCAACATATATTTATCGCTTCTTGACAGACGGCCATCTTATCGAGACTGTATGGACCATTGTCCCAGCTATAATTTTAGTGGTTGTAGCTTTACCTTCCCTGAAGCTGCTTTACCTAAGTGACGAACTAGACACGCCGCAATTAACTGTTAAAACTGTAGGACACCAATGATATTGAAGTTATGAGTACACAGACTATTACGACATTGAATTCGACTCTTATATATTACCTACCACTGATATTGCCGATGGCGCTGCTCGCCTCCTCGAAGTGGATAACCGGGTAGTTTTACCGGTACACACCTCAATCCGAATATTAGTTACAGCTGCCGATGTACTCCACTCTTGAACTATTCCTGCATTGGGGCTAAAAATGGACGCCGTTCCAGGGCGGCTAAATCAGCTAGCTTTACAATGCAGTCGGGTTGGGACTTTCTACGGTCAATGTTCCGAAATTTGCGGCGCTAACCATAGCTTTATGCCTATCGTTATCGAAGCAGTACCTGTAGAAGTTTTCGAAACATGATGTGACACAATACTAGATGAAGAATCATTAAATAGCTTAATATAAAGCGTTAACCTTTTAAGTTAATGATGAGATAACTCTTTAATGTGTGCCACAACTGAATCCTATTCCCTGAGTTTTCTTTTTCCTGTTAGCCTGAAGTGTCTTTCTTTTCCTTAGCCTATCCAAGTTCTCTGAAACTCAAAGCCCCGTTATAAATCAAGATACCCTACCAGTACAAACTGAAGGATCACAAACCAATGAATTTCCCTTACCATGGTAACCAGCTTATTTAGTCAATTTGATTCGCCTTGACTTTTTAACTTGCCACTAGCTGCTTTGGCACTTCTAATTCCATGAAAAATGTTCGTTTCCAGCCACAATGGCTGGTCTGGGACACGCAGTTCATCCCTAACTGATTGAGCTTTTCAGAGCCTTGCTAGTCAAGTCTGACAGCCCATGAGAATCTGGCGTGGTGGACGGTGGGTTGTTTTATTTGCAAGCCTAATACTAATATTAATAACTTTAAATCTAGTTGGACTTTTCCCTTATACCTTCACTCCCACTACTCAATTGTCGATAAATCTAGGATTAGCAATCCCCTTATGACTAGGCACTGTTATTTATGGTTTTCGTAACCACCCCACAGTAGCCCTAGCCCACTTATGCCCTGAAGGCGCTCCAGCGCCTCTAACCCCTATGTTAGTTCTTGTTGAAACCCTAAGCATTTTTATACGGCCTCTTGCTCTCGGCTTGCGATTAACTGCAAATTTAACCGCCGGGCATCTATTAATACACCTAATTTCTTCGGCAGTCCTCACCCTCACTTCTATCTCCTCCTTACTGGGGGGAACAGTTTTAATCTTGTTAGTATTGCTAACATTGTTAGAAATAGCAGTAGCCTTAATTCAGGGTTACGTATTTGCTATTTTAGTAACTTTATACCTAGACGAAAATCTTTAAACAGATAGTTTACACTAAAACATTTGGTTTCGGCCCATAAGACATCACTTTGATTCTGTTTTATGTTAATTACTGCTTTAATTTTCCTAATTGCTCTAATAGGCCTTAGTCTCGCACAGACACATTTGCTCTCTGTTCTACTCTGCTTAGAAATAATAATGCTAGCCCTCTACTTTGGACTTAGTTTCACGGCCTTATTCACCTCTGACTACCCCTTAATAATTGCGCTCATTCTACTCACCTTCAGTGCCTGTGAAGCCAGCTCAGGCCTAGCACTTCTAGTTTTAATCTCCCGTAGACACGGAAGTGATCTACTAGCGTCATTCAATCTATCCTAATGTATAGCATTATTTTCGGCTATGTAGGCTTAGTATTAAGTGTATTGATTTGCAACAGCAAAATCCTTTGGCAGGTCAGCCAATTAGGGTCTCTGATTTTAATTCCTCCTGTAGTCTCCCTCACAATAATAGATTTTAGTGCTAATCTTGTAAATGGCGCCATAAGCGCTGACTTTATAGCAGTGGGCCTTGCTGGTCTAAGTGCATGACTTCTCCCCTTGATACTCTCAGCTAGCCAGCACCACGTAAAGGCTGAATCCTTAATTTACCAACGTACTTTTATCTTTTGCCAAGCAGCCCTTACAGCCGCCCTCATCTTAGCTTTTCTTAGCAGAGATTTACTTTTATTCTACATTGCCTTTGAAGCAACCCTGCTGCCCACTTTAATACTAATCACTCGCTGAGGGGCCCAAAAAGAGCGCTACCAAGCGGGCACCTATTTTATGTTTTATACTCTAGTGGGCTCACTACCTTTACTTATCTGCTTACTAGGCCAGTATCAACTTAATGGGACACTTTGCTTGGACGTTTTTTATTATAATACCCAACAGCTAAACTACATTACTAATATGTGGTGGCTCGGATGTATTATTGCCTTTCTCGTTAAGCTTCCACTATACGGAGGACACTTGTGACTACCCAAAGCACACGTCGAAGCCCCTATTGCTGGCTCTATAGTGCTTGCAGGAGTACTACTGAAGCTCGGAGGCTACGGAATAATACGAATTAGCTATATCTGGGGGCCAATGAATACTTTATCCAGTGAACTAATTTTAGGTCTGGGTCTTTGAGGGATAATTAGCGTGGGCATCATCTGTCTCCGTCAAACAGACTTGAAATCCCTAATCGCCTACTCTTCCGTAGGGCACATGGCTCTAGTAGCAGCGGGAGTCCTCACTGGAACGTCATGAGGATTCGTAGGAGCATTAATACTCATGATCGCCCACGGTATCGTTTCCTCATGTCTATTCTGCTTGGCTAATTGCTGGTATGAACGCGGTCACACACGCAACCTTATTGGCTCACGGGGAGCCTTAATGATGTTTCCCCTCTTAACGGCCGCGTGACTTTTAAGCAGACTAATAAACCTAGCCCTACCCCCCTCCATTAACCTATTTGGGGAGCTGATGGCAATAGTAGCTACTTACACATGAAGTACATGGACCCTTATTCTTATAGTTGTAACCACAGTTCTCGCAGCAGGTTACTCTTTATACATGTTCGGTGCCACACAGTGGGGACAAGCGATAAAGACAATCCACAACCTTCAACTTCTAACCGGACGAGAGTACATCTTGATTCTACTTCACCTCACGCCAGCCTTATATTTAATTCCCATAGTTCAATGAATAGCCTAATATTAATCTAGTTTACAAGAATATTAAGTTGTGGTCTTAAAGGTGAGTATTAATTACTCGATTAATCGGTGTTAGAAGGCTTAAGTTATGTTGCTACCATAACCGATTAGAGTTCAATTCTCTAATAATACCGTATGACCCAAATATTGCTTAGCTTTATAATTCTCTTGACCTCTATAATAGTAATTCGTGCTAAATCTCCCTACTTTGGTGCCCTAGCAATAGCCTTTCTTTCCTTGTTGATTTCTATTATAATGTTCCAAATAAATCTCATCTTTTCTGCTATGATTTTAGTACTTATTTACCTCGGGGGTATACTTGTAGTGTTCGTATACAGCACGGCCTATTCCGCAGACCTGATCCCACTCCCTATGAATCTAACACTAACAGTACTAGTAGCCCTTATTGGTACAACTCTTATCACACTTTCCCCTTTATCTACAATAGAGAGTTTTTGTGAAACTAACTCATGAACACCTTTTATGGTAAACTACAACTCTCTACTATTTGACCTTTACGAGCGAGGCTATCTGGCTTTTACCCTAGCGATTCTCGTGCTCACCATCCTTCTATTCTCTATCTTAGAAATCGTATCCCACCGACAAATGACAATTAAATGATTTTACTTGCCCCACTAACTTAGCGGATCTTTAGAGTGGAAATCTAAAATAATATTTATACTAGACAAGTAGAAGCTAATTATAATCATAGCGGCAAAGAACGCCAAGAGCATTCTAGCTAAATACATCTTAACTAGAGATGTCTGTGTTTGAACGACATAATTTGATAATAACCCAGAATTTGCTCCAACCCCTTGTGGTAGGCCTAACTCTGTTCACCCTCGATCTAACCCTTGTAATTGTAACTTCTCCCCTATATGAAGCCATAATCAGGGAAAAACCTTGTGCATAATACTGGGGTAATACCCCACTTGGGAGATGAATGAAGTATAACCTAGATCCGCGCTATCTTCCTTGTGTAACAGCTTCATTACATCTCAAGCTAGCAAGGCCCCCAATAAAGTTACTGCTACAGCTATCAGCTTTAGTCTAACTGGTAAAGATAATACAATGTTGTACTTAGGGGTTAAAACCGCAACAAACACCACCCCCCCTAAGATTCTTGCGTACCCTAATCGTTGTAAAGGATTCACCAAGAACTTATATCTCTCATTTAACGGCTGAAAGGGTGTCACCCGAGGGTGCCCCATAGCCCCATAATAAAACAAGCGAAAGCTATATACGGCAGTAAAACTTGTCGCCACCAATAGTAAGCCTACCCCTCAGCTATTAGCATTTCTCATATTAATGGCCTCAATGATCGGATCCTTAGAAAAGAATCCTGCTAGGAAGGGCGTTCCAACCAAAGCAGCACTACCAACAAATAAGCAGACACTAGTAACCGGGGTCGCGCCAGATAACCCTCCTATCTTACGTACATCCTGTTCATTTTGCAAGCCATGAATATAGCCCCCGGAACACATAAATAGCATAGCCTTAAAAAATGCGTGCATGCAAATATGAAGAAAAGCTAATTGGGGTATCCCAACACCAACAGCCGTCACCATCAGCCCAAGCTGACTAGCAGTAGAGTAAGCCACTACTTTCTTCATATCATTTTGCGTGAGCGCGCACAGTGCGGAAAACAGAGTAGTTAAACTCCCTAAGACAAATACTCTTATTTGCACTAACCCACTAGTTAAAATTAGAGGACTCAGTCGAATAAGAAGAAACACACCTGCCACAACCATTGTACTGGAATGAAGCAAAGACGACACAGGCGTAGGACCCTCCATAGCCGCAGGTAACCAGGGGTGAAGCCCTAATTGTGCAGATTTACCCATCGCAGCCAATACCCCCCCGAACAGAAAAATCAAACTGACGTTACTCATTACATAAACTGAGCTAAAAGTTCATTCCTGGTTGTTTACAAAACACCACAACAGTATCCCAATTAAACCCATGTCCCCAATACGATTATAAAAAATAGCCTGTAACGCCGCAGTATTTGCATCTCTTCGGGCATACCACCAACTAATTAATAGATAAGATATTACCCCAACACCCTCTCACCCAACTAGTAACTGAAATAATGTTTCTGCTCTTACCAAAACCAACATCGCAATCAGGAACATACCCAAATATTTGCAAAACAGCTTAGCACCCGGGTCTGAGCTTATATAGTACAGAGAAAACACTAAAATGTTCCAAGTCACATACATTCCTACGGCAAAGAAGCAGCATGTATAAACGTCATATCGATAACTAAAGGTTAAGCTATAACCCCCCAAATTCAGTCACTCCCATTTTACCATAACCAACTCTCTTTCGTCCGTAAACAGGAAAACTCTGAGCAAGGCAACATTAACGTAAGCCCCAAGCTTGATCGCCTCTGCGATAGCCTCTTTACGGCGATTAAATAAGGCTACCGCTAGTAGAAGTAAACATAGCATAGACATCCCACCACATATCTGTAACATCATTCAATTGAAGCTGGGCCTTCACTCTCTGGTTCCTAAAACCAGTGTAATAGATATACTAATTGAACCTATACAATTTTTGCTTGACACCAAGAACTCGAGCATGAAAAGCTCACGTTATAAATTAACTACAAAAATTGTTAATGACCGGCCCCCTACGAAAACACCACCCCTTACTTAAAGTCGTTAATCACTCACTAATTGATCTGCCCGTCCCCAGCAACATTTCTGTATGGTGGAACTTTGGATCATTGCTAGGTTTATGCTTAATTAGTCAAATCGTGACAGGGCTATTCCTGGCCATACACTATACTGCCGACGTTAATTTGGCATTTTCATCTGTGGCACATATCTGTCGGGATGTAAACTACGGCTGGCTACTCCGTAACCTACATGCAAATGGTGCCTCCTTTATGTTTATCTGTCTATATTTTCATATTGGTCGAGGCATGTACTATGGTTCTTACTTCTTCTCCGAAACGTGAAATATTGGGGTTATTCTTCTAATCGCCACTATAGCCACAGCTTTTCTAGGATATGTTTTACCTTGAGGTCAGATGTCCTTCTGAGGAGCGACTGTGATTACAAACCTATTTTCAGCCATTCCGTATCTTGGCCCAAGCCTTGTAGAATGATTATGGGGGGGATTTTCTGTTGACAATGCAACTCTCACGCGGTTTTTTGCGTTCCATTTTTTTCTCCCCTTTATCATTGCAGGACTAGCAATCGTCCACCTGATATTCCTCCACCAGACGGGCGCCAACAATCCCACGGGTCTAGTGGGCGATATTGACAAAGTCCCCTTCCACACCTACTTCTCCTATAAAGACGTAGTGGGATTTGTTATTCTTCTAGCGGGTCTTATTATAATTGCCCTTTTCTCCCCGAACCTGCTGACTGACCCCGAAAACTATATTCCCGCTAATCCTTTAGTTACCCCTGTCCACATCCAACCGGAATGGTACTTCCTATTCGCCTACGCAATTTTACGTTCCATCCCTAATAAATTAGGGGGTGTTGTGGCACTAGCAATATCCATTATCGTTCTCTTTTTCTTACCGCTCCTCCACCTCAGCCGCCAGACAAGCCACAACTTTCGCCCTCTCTCTCAAATATTATTCTGACTCACAGTAATCAATGTTCTTCTTCTTACCTGGCTTGGAGGACAACCAGTGGAGTACCCTTACATTACGCTTGGCCAAGTAAGCTCCTTTGTATACTTTTTTAACATCCTTTTTATAATCCCTGCCGTCGGATTAATGGAAAATAAATTGTTATTCAAATAAGTTTTAGTAGCTTAAAGTACTCTAAAGCATTGGTCTTGTAAACCAAAGATAATATAGGTTATTCTAAAACTCAGAAAAGGTAAACTACCGTCTTAAACTCCCAAAGTTTATATTTTACTTTAAACTATCTTCTGCAGATTTGACTCTGGTTTCATTTATAAAGTTGCTGCTGATGATACATGCTAATCGTACTGCCCCAGTGAACGCCACTGAAGCTATTGTATTTAATATATTAGCTGCCCCATAGATATTAAATCGGTTATTATATCTCTCGCCTCGCGCCACTCCACACGGTTTTAAGCAGTACTTAATATTAAGCTAGATGTGTAAGCATGCCTTAGCTAGCAGCACAGATATATGGCAAATAACGTGCCAGCCGCCGCGGTTACACCAAAAATGTAAACTTATAAATCACACCCCGTGCTTACTTAATTACTCTGGTTACTGCTTATGAGTTGCGGTCGCATGCGCTCAGGCATAAGTCACCAGTAAGTAGCCACACGAAAAGAAGAGAGAGACCAGGATTAGAGACCCTGCTATTCTTCTATAGTTAATACCAGGTTATTACTAATACCGTTTGAAAACCAAAGATTTTGGCAGTGACTAAAGTCTATTCAGAGGAATTTGTTTCACGAAATCGATACTCCGCGAATATCTCACCCCCTTTTGTATCTCAGCTTATATACCGCCGTCGTCAGCTGATACTGAAAAGTTGGAACCATCAGCAAACAGATAATCTTAACGTCAGGTCAGGGTGTAGCCAATAAGGGGGATGGAATGAATTACAATTAATCTCAATTAACGGCTCCTCTAAATGCAATAATAAGGTAAAGCTGGATTTGATTGTAATTATATAGAAATATGATAAATTGATTATAGCTCTTAGTTATGCACACACCGCCCGTCATTTTCCTGAAAAAATAAGGGAAAAAAGTCGTAACAAGGTAGGGTGTCTGGAAAGACACCCTGGAAAATGGTACATATAAGTTATTGAGACTATTACCTTGAAAAGGTAACAGTGAGCCTTGCTCTATTACCACGCGTTAGAGCTTGACATAAGCATCTCTTTTACACGGAGAAGATATTTGGGAATCAAATTAACTCGACAATACTATTTTATCTAACAATACTGACGTGAATGAAACATCCAAATTTCAGTAGCTGAGCGCAAACCAATAGAATAATTAAGTACTGAGAAGGAACCCAGAAATAAATTGAAATACTAATTAACAACACAAAGGTAAAATCTTGTTCCTTTTGCATAATGATTTAATTAGTGCATCCTAATAGCCTATCCAGGGCCCCCGAAATTAAATGATCTACTCTAGGCCAAGTATGAATGACTTTACTAATTTATGTTGCAATATAATTAGGAGAGCTTAGAGTAGATGTGACATGCTAATCGCATTTAGTTCTAGCTGGTTACTCAAGAAATGAATATGAGTTCAGGTGAAATACTGATTTCACTCAGATGACCCGGAATATGCTGGTTCATCCACTTATAAACAAATAACATCTACAAATAAGTCTTACTGCATTCTCTGTAGGCTTAAAAGCAGCCATCAGGTAACAATAGCGTTAAAGCTTAGACCCTCCTACATGGACCAATTCTTAGTCAGGTATTGAGTAATCTCAAATTAAGACATTTTCTGTTAAAATGCGTAGATCTGACAACACCTTAATATAAGTGTGCATAAACGTTAAACTTACTTACACTTGCGCCCAAGAGTGCATAAATGTCTGCCTAACAAGAGCATATCATAAAGGTCACTATTCAAGAGAAAGGAACTCGGCAAACATTAAGCTCGCCTGTTTACCAAAAACATCGCTTCCAGCAAATAATTGGAAGTCTTATCTGCCCGGTGTATTATTAACGGCTGCGGTATCCTGACTGTGCTAAGGTAGCATAATCACTTGCCCTTTAAATGGGGGAATGTATGAATGACTATACGAAGTTTAAGCTGTCTCTCTCTTAAAATATTTAGATTTCACCGCCTGTGAAAATGCGGGCAAGCAGCTAAAGGACGAGAAGACCCTATTGAGCTTGCAAGCGGAACAGAAATGCATATTAATTTTCACACTTTATAAAATAAGCATTCATGATAAACCTTTTGGCTGGGGTGGCATGCAAAGATATTAAGCTTTGTATAATCATTTTAAGTGTGAGATCTTATAGGTCAACCGCTTCTTTAAATGGATCCGCCACGGGCGATTAGAAGACTAAGTTACCATAGGGATAACAGCGTAATTCTTTTTAAGAGCTCAAATTGACAAAAGAGTTTGCGACCTCGATGTTGGATCAAGACTCCTGGTGGTGCAACCGTTACCTAAGGTTTGCCTGTTCGGCGATTAAAATCTTACGTGATCTGAGTTCAGACCGTCGTAAGACAGGTTAGATTCTATCCTTTAATTGATGCATTCAGTACGAAAGGACCAAAGTCATCTGATTTTAAGTTTATACTTAATCATCACTAAAATAGCAAAAGAATTGCGTGAGGCCTAAGCCCTTTAGTTATAGGTGCAACCCCTATTTTTAGTGGTGTGATACATTAGTTTGGTTCATCTATTCTTATACTTTGTCCCGGTTCTACTAGCAGTAGCCTTCCTGACACTCACAGAGCGCAAAGTAATTGGCTACATCCAATTGCGCAAAGGCCCCAACGTTGTTGGGCCATACGGACTCCTCCAGCCTATCGCGGATGGAGTCAAATTGTTTATCAAAGAGCCCATCAAGCCTTCCTCATCTATCCCCCAACTATTTTTCTTTGCCCCGATGCTAGCCCTGGCGCTTGCGCTCTTACTATGGATTCCCATCCCCATAGCGCATGCCTTCGTCGAATTAAACTTTGGGGTATTGTTTGTTCTCGCAGTATCCAGCCTCTCGGTTTACTCCCTTATAGCTTCCGGTTGAGCTTCTAACTCAAAATACGCATTAATTGGGGCCCTCCGAGCGGTTGCTCAAATAGTCTCCTATGAAGTCAGCCTAGGCCTCATCATCTTAAGCATAATTTGCCTTATTGGCAGCTTCAACCTTAATCAATTTATACTAGCCCAAGAAGAAATAGTACTATTCTTCTGTTGCTGGCCATTAGCAGTTATGTGGTTTATCTCGACTGTAGCGGAAACTAATCGATCCCCTTTTGATCTCACGGAAGGAGAATCTGAGCTTGTATCAGGCTTCAACGTCGAATATTCTGGCGGTCCCTTTGCCCTGTTTTTTTTAGCAGAGTACGCTAACATTTTACTAATAAACGTACTTTCAGTCGTGCTTTTCCTGTCATATTACCTAACTTTGATAGATATGGCATTAAAAGCAGGCCTGCTTATTGGGTTTTACCTCTGGTTCCGTGCATCTTACCCCCGGTTTCGCTACGACCAACTGATACACTTAGCATGAAAAAGCTTCCTCCCCATGAGTCTCGGCTTACTTCTACTTAATTTTAGTCTGCCTATAATTTTCTCAGGTATAGGCCCGGGGTTATAAAAATGTAGTTTACTTAAAACCTTGCTTTGATAGGGCAAAGATACAACAAACGTTGTCATTTTTACATTTTCTGTTGCATAAGGAGTTAGGTTAATATTAGACCTTTAGCCTTCAAAGCTAGCAGTGGAAGAGGTCTTCCAGTCCTTATGATAAAGTTAAAATCTGAGATAATCACATTGTTTGATTGCAAATCAAATAGTTTATTTAACTTAAGATTTTAATAGGCCTTAGAAGGTTATCCCTTCTGTTTCTGGGTTGCAACCAGAGGTTAAAGCCTAGTAAAAGAAGAAAAACTCCATGGGCGGAGCTACAATCCGCTGCTTTTGATCAGCCATTTTACTGCTCCTATACAAGATAGAGTAAGCTAATCAGGCTATTGGGCCCATACCCCAACAGTGTTGGTAAATCCATCCTCTACCATGAAAAAGCAAGAGTTGCACTGGCATTAGTAGACTCAAAATCTACGGTGTTACTTACACTATTTTTCATTATGAGTCCTTATATTTCCCCATTGTTTAGACTATCAATAGTCGTCAGTCTTTTAATCATTTTAACTGCTAACCATTGAATTTTCATATGGTTAGGGCTGGAAATTGGAACACTAGCATTCGTGCCCCTACTTACTTGGTGACACAAAGCGCCAGAGGTCGAAGCAGCGGTAAAGTACTTTTTAATCCAAGCAGTAGCAGCCGCGATGTTCTTTTTCGGTGGACTCGCGTTAATAAATAGAGAGTATATCAATGGTGTCTCCCAATGACTAGGCAATGCGGGTGAGGTTATCATCCTATTCGCCGTCCTAATAAAACTGGGTCTTGCACCAGTTCATTATTGGGTAGTTGACGTAGTACAAGGGTTGAATTACATTCCCGGACTAGTCCTACTAACTTGACAAAAGCTCCCGGGATTAGTCGTGTTAACACAACTGGCTTCTGAGATGAACGGGACTATCCTTCTAATGCTAGCCCCTCTATCCGCTCTCGTAGGAGGATTAGGCGGCTTGGGGCAAGTACAAGTACGGAAGCTCTTAGCATTCTCATCAATCGCTCACCTAGGCTGGCTAACCACTGGATTAACTGTTAGTGCCCTCCTCGGGGCTATGTACTTTCTAGTATATATTATCATCTCCCTTCCGATCTTTCTTTCGCTCCATATGTCAGGGGGAGTACATCTCAACCAGTTGCGCAACGTCCTAGCATCCAATCCTATATTATCTATTTGGGTGGGAGTAGGATTCCTATCCTTAGCAGGCCTTCCCCCTTTTCTGGGTTTCTTTTCGAAATGATTAGTCTTAACTTACACAACAATGCAAATCCTGCTGGTCAGTTCAATTATTTTAATTTCAGGGGCACTAGTAAGTATATTTTATTATTTACGTATTAGCTACCTTTGCTTAGTAATTCTGGCCCCTCAGCAAATTATAGCAATAACAAATTGGCGTAATGTATCCAAAATTACCTTGCTCAGTATTGTCTTGCTATTAAACATTGTGGGTTTATTGATTGTTAGTGCCTTAAGTTCTATAACTAAGTAAGTAGAATCTACATCTTTGGATTAACAGTCCAATGCTTTAAGTTCTTAAGCTACTACTTATGATATCTA